TTTTATCCCCTTAAACAAACCGAAATGATTGAAGTTTTTCTATTTGGAATCGTCTTAGGTCTAATTCCTATTACTTTAGCAGGATTATTCGTAACCGCATATTTACAATACAGACGCGGTGATCAGTTAGATCTTTGATTGAGTAATATTTATTTCTTTTTTATTGACCTCCTTCCCGCAGGAGGTCCAATGCAAGTTGCAATTAAACTTTTTTGTTTTTTTTTTTGTTCAAATATTTTATTGTGATTCGACATCAAATAAACTGACTCACGCTCTGTAGGATTTGAACCCACGACATCGGGTTTTGGAGACCCGCGTTCTACCGAACTGAACTAAGAGCGCTTTCTTATGCTTATGACAGGGGATACAACTGTACTGTAAAGAAATATACCCCAATGCATCTTGCATACATATAGTATAAAAAACGGAAAATTATGTACAATTTGAATCGTTCTCAATTAATCCTCGTTACTGTCCATAGAAGAAGTAATAGGTAGGGATGACAGGATTTGAACCCGTGACATTTTGTACCCAAAACAAACGCGCTACCAAGCTGCGCTACATCCCTTTTTTTTTTCAAATTGTTGGGCAGTCTCATTCTACAAAATACCTGTCTTGTTTTCCATATCTTCATTTTTTCCTCCATCTATATACAATTTTCTTATCATTTCTTCTCTTCCTTTTGGTTTCATATAAGAAAATCTTATACATATCATAAATATAAGAATTATATACATCTGAAACCTAACGTATAAAAAAGTTTTATCAGTAATGTTCAGGAACAGGGGATTAGATGAAAATCTAATCTATTGATTAATTGTACATATCTATTTTAGCATTTAGTTCGGAATTCTGTGTAAAATAAATACAAATGATCTTGAACTACAACATCTGACCATATACACATATGTATTACAATCCATAGGAAAGGAGGATTTTCAATGCGAGATATAAAAACATATCTCTCCGTAGCACCTGTGCTAAGTACTCTATGGTTTGGGTCTTTAGCAGGCCTATTGATAGAGATTAATCGTTTATTCCCGGATGCCTTGTCATTCCCATTTTTTTGATTCTAGTTATTGATTATGTTAAGAAATGAATAAAATTAGAGATACAATTCTACATGACTCAAATTTCGAATTTCCTCCCTCCTTTTTCAGTTCTTTCATTTCAGTTCCTTAGCTTTAGGATAGGGAGAAAATAAAAAAAGTGTATGGAACCTCAACAAAAATGTGATAGATCGAAGATCGAATTTGGGAGACCTAAAATTTAAATGTGGATCCAGTCTAGGGAGGGTTCCGCGAAATCATAGCATAGAAAGAAGATACTTAAATTAAATAAGAATAATAATTTAGTGGATTTAGGATAGGAACAATTGATAGTTAGAAAGAAATTGTATTACTTAATTATTACTTCATAAAATTATTATTTTATTACTCTATAAAATATAAAATGAAAATTTTTTACTTAATTACATTAATATTAATTTTTAAATTTGAATAAAAAAGAATTTAATGATAATTGCAACGAAATTTTTAGAAAATTCCATTTCTAGTTAGTAACTTCTATTTAATTTATTTTTGTTTTCTTCTTCTTCTTCAGCTCGGATCGAAAATGTAAGAGTTAAGCCGATACAAAATTCAAAGGGGGTTTATGGCTAAGGGTAAGGATGTAAGAGTTATAGTTATTTTAGAATGTACCAGTTGTGCCCGAAATGATGTCAATAAGGAATCGCCGGGTATTTCTAGATATATTACTCAAAAGAATCGACACAATACGCCTGGTCGATTAGAATTGAGAAAATTTTGTCGCTATTGTCACAAGCATACGATTCATGGGGAAATCAAGAAATAGATTGAACGGAACACATGTGTTCTTTTCAAGTCAAAGAAGAAAAAGAGCTTAACATATATTTAATTTTCATTTTTAATATAGAATATGAATAATGTGTATACATTATGCATACAAATCAAAGCCTATTTTGGTAGGATCTGAAGTAAATAAAATAAAGAAATAGAATTTTAGAGATAAGGAATAAACCATGGATAAATCCAAACAATCTTTTCGTAAATCCAAGCAATCTTTTCGCAAATCCAAACGATCTTTTCGTAGGCGTTTGACCCCAATTAGATCGGGGGATCGAATCGATTATAGAAACATGAGTTTAATTAGTCGATTTATTAGTGAACAAGGGAAAATATTATCTAGACGGGTGAATAGATTGACTTTGAAACAACAACGATTAATTACTATTGCTATAAAGCAAGCCCGTATTTTATCTTTGTTACCCTTTCTTAATAATGAGAGACTATTTAAGAATAAAAAATCGGAGTCGATCCCCCGAACTCGAATTACTCGTCCTAGAAAAAAAAAATAGACATACTCCTCGATTGACTCCAAACTCCAATCGTAACTCAAGCTCAGATGTGTTTTTTGTTCGAAAAGGCCTAGAATCTATAAGAGTGGGTTCCGGTGTTAAAAGAAAAAAAAAATTCCCATTTTTTTTTAAACATGTTCGTTCCTATTACTTATTTTTTTTTTAAGTGATTTTTATTCTATCTTCCCGGAGAAGTCACTCCGGGGAATTCTGTTTCGTTTCAATCATTCCTTTACTGTACATGACTTTATAATCTACTTTATTTGAATTTGATTTGATGATCTTGTTGGAAATCATGTAAAGACAATTCTTATTTGATATAGCTATTTGTGCAGGTATTTTACGATTAAGAAGCAATTGCTTCTTGTACAGATTATGTATTAATATACTATAACTATACAATACCGACTTTTCGCGAGTTATTGCATTTATCCGAGTGATCCACAAACGACGAAAATCCCTCTTTTGCCTGCCTCTATCTCGATGAGAGGAAGCCAAAGCTCTAATTTTTTGTTGAGTAATCGTTCGAATAAGTCTCGAATGAGCCCCTCTAAAGGTTGACGCAAAAAAACGAATTTTTGTTCGACGTCTACGAGCTATATATCTCCGTCTAACTCTTGTCATTGAATCAAATTAAACCTTAATGAATAACTAATTGATTTCTATTCTTTCAGCCATCCTTTTATCCCCCTTGGTCGATGAATAACAAAACGGATTATTCCGATATATAAAATATGAATTCGAATGGCTTTTGCTACTATAACCTTCCTTACCACCATTTTTTATTCCTTTCGGGCATTTCACCTGAAAATAATAAATTCTAATGATACTAAAAAAAGTGGGTTCCTTCGTTTCTATGGTTATTTCTTAAACGGCGAGGTCCTCTCTATACACCGGAGCTTCTTCTTTCATTTAATCAATTCTTCTTTCATTTAATCAAATGGTATTGTGAACTTGTATAGTTCACACTCTTTGGCTCTACCCATCAATTATCAATTATAGAGTAATAGCTCTTTTCACAATAAGAGTTATCTATACAGTAACGGCATTTAATTAGGAAAGTTGGCTAGGTAGCTGACCCTCTTAGTCCGTTCTTTTAACAATGGGAGCATAATCTTTTTGCTTCTTATGATACCGTTTCCTCCGCTTAATGGATAACTATTTACTACCTATGGGGAATTGCTTTTCATCTCAAATTTAGGTGATTGGATTTACACCAATGGAAACCATAAATTCCATACACAATACACAATATAGATATATGAAAAATCTTTTCCATTTACTCTATTCATTGGTGCCGTTCAGTAATACTGGAAAAATTTTATGATTTGTATTTGTTCGAACTCATGATCTGAACGAGTCGCACATACACCCTAGTACATGTTCCTCGACGCTGAGGACATTCTCTAAGAGCGGGAGATTTCGTAACATTTCTTATTGGCTGTCTTGCATTTCTAATAAGTTGTTTAATAGTTGGCATGTCGTATATATATATATATACGTTGTATATATAATTAGAAATTAGAATGGAATGGGTTGGTTTAGATCGATCTTAACCTGAGAATTAATCTGATAATTAATGATTATCTATTTTTTCTATTCAATATAAAATCACAGAAAATTAAATTACAGTTTGAAATAGATTTACAATAAAAAATCCTCGAAATCCTCAGGATCCGCCCCTACAAGATCAACAATGCCGTGAGCTTGGGCTTCTGTTGCTGACATAAAAATATCTCTTTCCATGTCTTGGGCTACAACCCAAAGAGGCATACCTGTTCTTTGTACATAAACCTTTGTGAGGGTTTCGCGAAGTTTCACTATCTGTCTCGTTTCCCTGAAAAAGTCCCCTGATCTTCCGTCATAAAAAGAACTAGCAGGTTGATGAATCATAATCCTAACCTAATGTTATTGATATAACAGGTTCTTCTATCTCGCATGATTGGGCTAAATTAAAGGATAAAAAAAATAAAAAGAAGAAAATGGAATTGAACAACCGTACGGGCATTTCTATGTTGCATACGGCTCCGCAATGGAATTTACTTTATTCTTCTATGTCTATCGAAGAAATATAATTTATCTGATTCAGATCGTTGAATTATCCATTTACCACCCTTCCTTTCGTAGGAGTAAAAAATACTATGATGGTTCTGTTGCTTTATTTTATATAGATATCTATATCTTATCTATGATTTAGCAATCCCAAAGTTCCCTTCTGATACGATCAAATAAGGAAAATTTATTTTTTTTCGTACTCTTTCATAAGATGAATATCAAAAAGAGACTTCTAGTGTGGAAGAAAAAAAGTTTGTGACGCTGAAATGTACTCCCGACACATAAAATCAACAAATCGGAAATACCCTTTGTTTCATACTACTATCTCGATACAAAATCTCATGTTATGAAAAAACAATAAAATAAAATAATGGTTTGTTTAGATCGAACTCAAAGTGCCATGCTATTATTACTTATTATTCATATTCAATATGGCGAAGGCATAGTGTTTCTTTTTTTTTTCAAATCAAAACTCATTGGCGCCGAGCGTGAGGGAATGCTAGACGTTTGGTAATTTCTCCTCCGACCAGGATGAAAGATGCCATTGAAGCGGCTATTCCCATGCATATTGTATGCACGTCGGGCGTCACAAATTGCATAGTATCAAAAATAGCTATTCCTGATATTACCCATCCGCCGGGAGAGTTTATAAATAAATAAAGATCCCTAGTCTGATCTTCTATACTGAGATATACCATGAGACCAACAATAGTATTCGAGATCTCCTCCTTGACCTCTTGTCCTAAAAAAAGTAATCTTTCTCGATAAAGTCGGTTGATTAGGACAAAATCCTATCCTTTAGTCCTTTAGGAGCCGTACACGCACCTTTGGATGCATACGGTTCAAAATCAAAATGAAATGGAGAAAAAAGAATCAATGTGTCGATTCTTGTTCTATTTCTTTTTTCTTTAACTTAATAGGTTTTTCTAAAAAAAACGTTTTTCTTCCATTTTTCAAAAAACATGAGATGTGTTCTCGCTTCCTTACCTATAAAAAAAGAATTTATTGAACTTATAGAAATTGAACTAATCTCTCTCATTGATGTATTATTTCATCGATATTCAAATCACGATGCAATTTTCTTGTTCCTGAATGGGCCCTTGCAATTCTTTTAGGTTCATGTTCTACTCCGGGAAAAGATCTGTCCGAATTTTATTTGCACATATAGGGCAAATAATCTCAGTACCACTTCTTTTTTTTTTCAATTCGTTTCATGTCTTTTCCCAACTCAACTATTTGATGTATTCATCATGCTATTCTGTTGGTTATTGGTTGGACGTTTGAAATCACTCTTATAGTAACTCATCTTACTTATAATAATATAGTAAGGATAAGAATCCTTTATAATACAAGTAATAATCATACATATATTACCGATTTGGTATTTTCTGAACGGAGCCTGAATACTTTATTTTTATTTTTCCAAGTGAACCATAAATCCTCCTAATTGATAATATGGATCCCAAAATGCAAATATAAATAAATTGATCTAATTACACTTCACGCTCCGAATGATTGATGCTTCCCTCAATACAATATTTCTTGGGCGAAACAGAGGATATCTCGATCGGGGGAGAAAACGGGTAAATTCCATATGACTCAATATGTCTGACAAGTCGCACTATAACTCAACCCAAGTTGCATCTTCCTCTCCGGGATTCCGAAAAGGTACTTTTGGAACACCAACGGGCATTAATTTAAAGACAAAATTGAGTACTATACTTCGCGTTAATATGGAAACGTAACAATGGCTTTATCATCTTTATCTCTTTTTCTCTTTATTGTATTTTATACATAGATTTTTATACATAGATTGAAAGGTTTATATTGAAAGGTTTATAGAGTAAGACAGAATGAATAAAGAGAAAATTTAACTAACGTATCAATCGTTGGAATGATAAACAAGTATCTATGTATTTGTTTCCCGAAAGTAGGAGTAATCCTCCCATTGCGTATTGGTACTTATCGGGTATAGAATAGATCCGCTTCTCTTTGTTCTTATGAACAGAATTTTTCCCTTATTTTCAATGGAACGGAATAAATATTAACCTTTTCTCATACAGAATCTACTGAAAAGTTAGGTACATAGTATAGTCTTTTCCAATTCCAATGCGATAAAATAAAGTGACATAGTGTCTAGTTTTTTTTTGATAAAGGGGTATTTCCATGGGTTTGCCTTGGTATCGTGTTCATACTGTCGTATTGAATGATCCTGGTCGATTACTTTCGGTCCATATAATGCATACAGCCCTAGTTGCTGGTTGGGCCGGTTCGATGGCTTTATACGAATTAGCGGTTTTTGATCCCTCTGACCCCGCTCTCGATCCAATGTGGAGACAAGGTATGTTCGTTATACCCTTCATGACTCGTTTAGGAATAACCAATTCGTGGGGTGGTTGGAGTATTTCAGGGGGAACTATAACGAATCCAGGTATTTGGAGTTATGAAGGTGTGGCAGGGGCACATATTGTGTTTTCTGGTTTATGCTTCTTGGCAGCTATCTGGCATTGGGTGTATTGGGACCTAGAAATATTCTGCGATGAACGTACGGGCAAACCTTCTTTGGATTTGCCTAAGATCTTTGGAATTCATTTATTTCTCTCAGGGTTGGCTTGCTTTGGTTTTGGCGCATTTCATGTAACAGGTTTGTATGGTCCTGGAATATGGGTGTCCGATCCTTATGGACTAACCGGAAAAGTACAACCTGTAAGTCCTGCATGGGGCGCGGAAGGCTTTGATCCTTTTGTTCCCGGAGGAATTGCCTCTCATCATATTGCAGCGGGTACATTGGGCATATTAGCGGGCTTATTCCATCTTAGTGTCCGTCCGCCTCAACGTCTATACAAAGGATTGCGTATGGGCAATATTGAAACTGTACTTTCCAGTAGTATCGCTGCTGTTTTTTTTGCAGCTTTCGTTGTTGCTGGAACTATGTGGTATGGTTCAGCAACAACTCCAATTGAATTATTTGGTCCCACTCGTTATCAGTGGGATCAAGGATACTTTCAGCAAGAAATATACCGAAGAGTTAGCACCGGACTAGACGAAAATCTAAGTTTATCGGAAGCTTGGTCTAAAATTCCCGAAAAATTAGCTTTTTATGATTACATTGGTAATAATCCGGCAAAAGGGGGATTATTCAGAGCAGGGTCAATGGATAACGGGGATGGAATAGCTGTTGGATGGTTAGGGCACCCTGTCTTTAGAGATAAAGAAGGGCGCGAGCTTTTTGTACGTCGTATGCCTACTTTTTTTGAAACATTTCCGGTGGTTTTGGTGGATGGAGACGGAATTGTGAGAGCCGATGTTCCTTTTAGGAGAGCAGAATCAAAGTATAGTGTTGAACAAGTAGGTGTAACTGTTGAGTTCTATGGTGGCGAACTCAATGGAGTCAGTTATAGTGATCCTGTGACTGTTAAAAAATATGCTAGACGTGCCCAATTAGGTGAAATTTTTGAATTAGATCGGGCTACTTTGAAATCTGATGGCGTTTTTCGTAGCAGTCCAAGGGGTTGGTTCACTTTTGGTCATGCTACGTTTGCTTTGCTCTTCTTTTTCGGACACATTTGGCATGGCGCTAGAACCTTGTTCAGAGATGTTTTTGCTGGTATTGATCCAGATTTGGATGCTCAAGTGGAATTTGGAGCATTCCAAAAAATAGGAGATCCAACTACAAGGAGACAAGTAGTCTGATACAAGATTGCTCTGGTATCTTTCGCCTCTTTTTTTTATTTGACATAGGGTTAGAGTACTTAAGAAATCTTGACTTGAATCACTATCTTTTCTTTTCCTTTTCTTTATCTTTATATTTTATACTATATGGTAAATGATGCCAAATGAATAGGTGTGGAAGCTATAATTGTAAACCACGATCGAATCTATGGAAGCATTGGTTTATACATTCCTTTTAGTCTCTACTTTAGGGATAATTTTTTTCGCTATCTTTTTTCGAGAACCGCCTAAGGTTCCAACTAAAAAAGTAAAATAATTTTTCATTATTTCAATTGAAGTAATGAGTCTCCCTACCCTATATGGGAGACTCATTACTTCAACTAGTCCCCGTGTTCTTCGAATGGATCTCTTAGTTGTTGAGAGGGTTGCCCAAAAGCGGTATATAAGGCGTACCCAGTAAAGCTTACAAGTAAACCAGATATAAAGATGGCGATTAGGGTTGCTATTTCCATTTTTAGACAATTTCAAGATCACAATACAATGGATCTATAATAAGATCGTTTATTTACAACTACAACGAAATGGTATACAAAGTCAACAGATCTCAACCAATGATTAAATAAATAGGATTTATGGCTACACAAACCGTCGAGGATAGTTCTAGATCTGGGCCAAGACGAACTACCGTAGGGAATTTATTGAAACCACTGAATTCGGAATATGGTAAAGTAGCTCCGGGCTGGGGGACTACACCACTAATGGGGGTCGCTATGGCCCTATTTGCGGTATTTCTATCTATTATTTTGGAAATTTATAATTCTTCCGTTTTACTGGATGGAATTGCAATGAGTTAACTTTAATAAGAACTATGAAGTACTAGTAAAAAAAAAAAAATTACTTTACTTAAACTTAAAACTTTGATTTCTAGACCATTCTGGTAGTTCGACCGTGGAATTTATTTGTTTCGGTATCTCCGGAATATGAGTGTGTGACTTGTTATAATTGATCCTATTAATAATACAGAGAATAGTTCTGTCATCTCTATCAAGATGAGTCTATTTCGTCGGATAATTATTCTAGTATCTGGAACACGAAATACATGTAATATAGAATAGATCAAGAAAAGAAATACGAAAACTATGATTCATAACTAATATTCGGACCTCGAAACCGGACTCCAAAAATTTCAAATAAATATTTCCTAAATCAAACGATTTTTCTTCTTTCAGACTTACTTTTTTTTTACCGAAGGACAACTCCTTTTCTAGATCTAGATTTTGTTGAGTCATAACATACATTCATTGAATAAGTGATTATGAAAGTGTTCTTACTCAGAGAACCCTTGAGTTTAGCTTGGCTTGAGGCTTGGCTTTATTAAATCATCGTGGTTCTAGTATGAATCTGGAGTTTCAATTGATTCATGGGATCTCAACAAGTGAATTCCTATACCAAATATATATAATAGTTAAAAAAGATAAATAAATAGTTAAATAAGAGTCAATACACATTACAAAAAAACAAGAAATCAAATTAAAAATAAATAGGAAAGAGAAGATTCAAGAGGCCTGTAATAATCAACATCAAAAAAGACGTATGAGCCAACTTGATATTTTTAGGCCTTATCATACAAAAAATACAAAGAATAGATTTCCAATTTTTTTTTACTTCGTATCTTTGGGTCGGAGTAAATCAAGCGGCTAAGCTAAGAAGTTTTGAACTTTCTATTACATATCTGTTGAAATCAACATTTGTATGTTTCTGCTTGAGCCGTACGAGATGAAATTCTCATATACGGTTCTCCGAGGGGAGTTTCTTGGTTTTGGGTTACCTATCTCAATAAAGTATATGATTGGTTTGAGGAACGTCTCGAGATTCAAGCGATTGCAGATGATATAA